GAAACACATCACATTATGGCAGGGTAACGTTTCACAGTTTAATGAATCTTCCACTTATTTGATGGGATGGTTAAGAGATTATCTATGGTTAAACTCTTCACAACTTATCAATGGATATAACCCGTTTGGTATGAATAGTTTATCAGTCTGGGCATGGATGTTCTTATTTGGGCATCTTGTTTGGGCTACAGGATTTATGTTCTTAATTTCCTGGCGTGGTTATTGGCAGGAATTGATTGAAACTTTAGCATGGGCTCATGAACGCACACCTTTGGCAAATTTGATTCGATGGAAAGATAAACCAGTAGCTCTTTCAATTGTGCAAGCAAGATTGGTTGGATTAGCTCACTTTTCTGTAGGTTATATATTCACTTATGCGGCTTTCTTGATTGCCTCCACATCGGGCAAATTCGGTTAATTATTTATGTATTCTATCCGCAATAATATATTTTTTTTAATAAAAAAAATATAGGTATGCACTCTTATATTTATTTCTACATCTAGGATCCGATTTGTATCATTATCATTGATAATAAGAGGAACTGAAGCATTATGGCAAAGAAAAGTTTGATTTATCGGGAGAAGAAGAGGCAAAAATTGGAAAAAAAATATCATTTGATTCGTCGATCCTCAAAAAAGGAAATAAGTAAGATTCCGTCGCTAAGTGAGAAATGGAAAATTCATGGAAAATTACAATCCCCACCGCGTAATAGTGCACCTACACGTCTTCATCGACGTTGCTTTTCGACCGGAAGACCGAGAGCTAACTATCGAGACTTTGGACTATCTGGACACATCCTTCGGGAAATGGTTCATGCATGTTTGTTGCCAGGGGCAACAAGATCAAGCTGGTAAGGATTTAAGTATCCCTTAATTTTTCTATTTTTTTCTATGATCGATGAGGCCCCTTTACCATTCTGTCTAAATAGGCTATTCTATTTGTACAGATATGGAATAGGGGCTCATTCAATTCTTCTTTGTTTATTAGAGTTTAGTCCAAGTTTTTTTGTTTCATCGCGGGGTAGAGCAGTTTGGTAGCTCGCAAGGCTCATAACCTTGAGGTCACGGGTTCAAATCCTGTCTCCGCAACATTTTTTTTTCAAGAAATGTAAGTTTGATTCTATTAACTAGTCATTAATTAATACTTGTCTTTTGGGACGCGAGGAAAAAATTACTATATTTCCCGGTCAACTATACCTAATCTTTTATCTTTTTGAATCCAATTTATATTTGGGCGGATAGCGGGAATCGAACCCGCGTCTTCTCCTTGGCAAGGAGAAATTTTACCATTCGACTATATCCGCATTTTTTGTCTTCTTGATAAGAAATTTATGGATAATATTTGTTCAAAGCTAGACGAGATACACTCTTTGGTTTGGGGTCATTTCATAAAATTCTACCACCAAATCAATTCAATTAACAATTCTATTAATATATAGAAATATATATATTAATATTATATATTAATATTATATTTATTCTATATATTAATATTGAATTCCATATTCAAAAATATACGATTCTTCTATTTCCATAAAATATTATATTCTATATATTATATTCTATATTGATATTTGATATCAATTTTTTATTAGTTTTTTTATTTAGTTATTTATTACTATTTCATATTTAGTAACTATTTATTAATCTTTTATTCATATTTCATTCAAGTTCCAGAAGTTCGACCCCCCCTCTCATTTTTTTCTTTATTTGCATTTTATGGACTTATATTGAATTTGAATGTGTAATTCATGGAATGGGAGGGGTCATCTCATTTTTGGATCTGCAACGAATGAATTCAAGAGATAAGAGAATTAAGGATACCCACCAAGAAGACTAATCCAATCCATAAAGATGTACCAGAAAATACAACATTTTTGTTACTCGACCAACCATCAGGAGACGCAAATACAACGGGTACACTAATCAGTAAGATTGATGAAGTAATAATTAATGCAAAAACAGCCAATTGGAAAGCAATAGTCATGTTTTTAATCCTCCAAGCTATTAACAAAAGAATATACACCATTTAATCCTCTTACCCACTAAAAAATTTTAATAAATAAAGGGATTTTATCATGAATCCATTGATTCGAGATGACTTAGTTCCAATTTCTTTTTACCACTTTATTCTATTCGGACATGAAGTTAAAGGTTCTTTTTGACTTCACAAATGGGTATACTGGATCGCGTATCTCATTTATTTATATAGCCAGATTGATAGACCTATAAAGAAAGTCACACCCTATATCTTTCTCTACATAGCGATCGTATTAATATGTTCTATTTGGCGAAAAAAAAATAAAATAGAAATTGTCTTTCGGAGAGATGGCCGAGTGGTTGATGGCTCCGGTCTTGAAAACCGGTATAGTTCATAAAAATAACTATCGAGGGTTCGAATCCCTCTCTCTCCTTTTGTTGGATGAATATATTTTTATCTTTATTGGCTTTTTTTACTTCTTAGCATGATAAATAAAGGAGAGTGGCTCGGCTGGATAGT